AAAAAGTAGGCATACGGCGTACAAAAAGTTCACGCCCTTCTTTATCTCTAAAGACAGGGTGGCCTAACCATCCAACTGCTATTCCATCCCCGTTATCCATCGAACCTGCTCTGAATAATCCTCCCTTTGCTGGATTATTACCGATATAATCATAAAAAGCTAATTTTTCCGGAATTTTCGACCAGGCTTCTGATAAACTTTGATTTTCTGCTAGTCCCGTACTAACTCTTCGATATATCTCTTGTTGGAAATAACCTTGGTCCCATTGATAACGGGTGGGGCCAAATAATTCAATTGGGGTAGTCGCCGAACCATACCACATAGTTCCAGCAGCTACAAAAGCTGCAAAAAAGACAGCAGCAATACTACTTGAAAGGACGGTTTCTATATTTCCCATACGTAATCCCTTGTATAGCCGTTGAGGCGGACGGACACTAAGATGGAATAACCCCGCTAAAATGCCCAGTGTTCCAGCTGCAATATGATGAGAGGCTATTCCTCCTGGAACAAAAGGATCAAAGCCTTCCACACCCCAGGCAGGATTAACAGGTTCTACTTTTCCTGTTAGGCCATAAGGATCGGATACCCAAATTCCGGGACCATACAAACCCGTTACATGGAATGCACCAAAGCCAAAGCAAGTAACCCCCGCAAGAAATAAATGAATTCCAAAGATCTTAGGTAAATCCAAAGAGGGTTTTCTAGTCCGTTCATCACAAAAGACTTCTAGATCCCAATACACCCAATGCCAGATAGCTGCCAAAAAACATAACCCAGAAAACAAAATATGTGCGCCAGCTACACCTTCGTAACTCCAAAGACCGGGAGTCGTTACAGTCCCTCCTGTAATATCCCAACCCCTCCAGGAATTAGTTATTCCTAACCGAGTCATAAAGGGTATTACAAACATACCTTGTCTCCACATTGGATCAAGAACCGGGTCGGAAGGATCAAAAACCGCTAATTCATACATAGCCATGGAACCAGCCCACCCCGCAACCAAAGCTGTATGCATAATATGAACCGAAAGCAACCGACCAGGATCATTCAATACAACAGTATGAACACGATACCAAGGCAAACCCATGGAAATACCCCTTTCATCAAAGATAAATAGACACTGCGTAACTTTCTTGCATTGTAAAAACAGAAAAATACAAGGCTATTACTCATCCTAGGGACCCCACATTGCTATTTTTAAACGTATTTTTTCAGAATAGAGCATCCATTTTCTAAAGACAAGCAGATTTATTCTATACTCGATAAGTATGAATCTGCAACATATACCTTTATTGCATATATCAACGAACCAAGTTACATTTATTAAAGTTATTCTGCTTTATTTTGTATTCTAATTTGAAATTTACGTATTTTTAGATTAGAATACTCTATCTCTTTTGATATAGATATCTAGTTGTTTTTTTAGTTTTACGTTTCCTTATCAAAGTGAATTTGAAAATAGAAAATCTTTTTTTTTATGCCCATTGGTGTTCCAAGAGTACGTTTCCAATATCACGAAGATAAAAGTGCAGTGTGGATTGATATATAGTGTGACTTGTAAGATATATTGAGTAAGTTGGGATTTCCCCAGTATCTCCCCCGATAGAGATAGACCCCGTTTCACCTAGATAAACGACCGGAATGGTCCAAAATTTGGAGCGTGAAGTGACAAGGATAACCTTTTGGGGGAATTTTAATACTAGTCCTTAGTATGGTTGGCTTGGTTGGACTCAAAAAATGAAGTATTCAGGCTCCGTTTAAGAAAAAGAACATCGGTAAGATATCGACGATTTTCAATTGTATCACAACTGATTCCTATACTTTGAAAAAGTAAATATAGATATACTCTTCTTCGCGTATCTAAAACTTGAAAAAACTTGGTATAAGATAAGGTCTAAAATGAATTGAAGAGAAAAAAAAAAAAACACAAAAAGCAATCAGAGCATATTTGTTCTATATATACAAATATGAATTGGGCGAATACTTACCCGGAGGAGAGCAGAAACCTAAAAAAAAATAAATTCATGCAGGAACAAGAAAATGCCATCGTAATTTGAATTGAAACTCGATGAAACAATACATCAAATAAAAGTTGACTCAATAGGTTGAGTTGCCCTTTCCCCTTTTTATTATACAGACGAAATTTTCGCTAGATGTTCGAGAGAACCTGTTATAAAAAAAAAATTTAAGGGGCTTCCTTCTATACATTGATTCTTTATTCGTAAGTTTTTTGAACCGTATGTGTCAAAAGGCACATGTACGGTTCATAAGGGAAAGAAATTCCCCTAAACAACCGACTTTATCGCGAACGATGCCTTTTTTTAGCTCAGGGGATTGATAGTCAGATCTCGAATCAACTTGTAGGTCTGTTTGTATATCTTGGTATACTGGATAGTACCAAGGATATTTTTTTGTTTATAAACTCTCCTGGTGGAGGAATAATATCGGGATTGGCTATTTATGATACTATGCAATTTGTGCGACCAGATACCCAGACAATATGCCTAGGATTAGCCGCGTCTATGGGATCTTTTCTGTTAGTTGGGGGAACAATTACAAAACGTCTAGCATTCCCTCACGCTTGGCGCCAATGAGGTTTTTTGATAAAAAATAAAAAAGAGGATAACTATGCCTTCGTTATATGAATATAAGAATATCTATATTATAATAAGTAAAAATAGCATGGCACTTTCAATTCGGTATTAAAATTTTTTTATTTGGTTTTCAAACCTTCGATTATATATCGAGCGAGTAGTATGGACTAAAACGTCTTTACTAAATTCTATAATATTTGGGTAATATTAGGAGAGGCCAGTTCAGCGTCACAAACCCTTTTTTATTTTCATACCAGGTCTACACATACACGATTTTTCATTTTTCCGTATTTGATCCGATCAAAAAAGAAACTTTGGGATTGCTAAAGACAATAAAGAAAAGACAATCTAGATATATAGATTATAGATATTTCTAGAGAAAGCAACGGGGCCATCATAATAATTTTAAACTTGTCTATTTTAAACTTGTCTAAAAGAAAGGATGGCAATTTGATCATTTAGTTATACTAACTTATCCCTCATTATGATTATGATAGTTCTATTTGACTATTTATTTTAGAAGCAGAGAAGGAGGACCATATTATTAGCCGTATGCAAAAAAAAAAAGATGCCTGTACGGTTGTTCTATTTTATTGCGTTTATTTTTTTTTACGACGTGAAGTAACTCCTTTTACATTCTATTTATATTATATATGTTACATTCTATTTATATTCTATGTTAATCTTCTAGATTAATTAATATATTATCTTTTTTTATATTATATATTATCAGGGTAATGATCCATCAACCTATTAGTTCTTTTTTTGAGAATCAAACAGTTGAAGCGGTCTCAGAAGCGGGAGAGTTGTTGAAAATGCGCGAAAGCCTCGTAGAGGTTTATGCGCAAAGAACCGGCCAACCTAAGTGGGTAATAATCCAAGACATGGAAAGAGACGTTTTTTTATCACCAACAGAAGCCAAATCTTATGGGCTTGTTGATGCTGTAGGGGTTTCTCTTGGGGCTCAGGGTTAGTCCTATAGAGTTTTTCATTCAATATGGATTTCACTAAAACTAAGAAGTCTGCTGGTGTATTGAATCTTCCGGGTGATTAGATATTTTCTTCAATGGAAATAAAACGAATTCAGCATAAGTCGGTTCGGATTAATCTAAACCAGCCCATTATGTAATATAATAGATTAAAGATGCCAACTATTAAACAACTTATTAGAAATAAAAGACAGCCAATAAGAAATATCACGAAATCTCCCGCTCTTCGGGGATGTCCTCAGCGTCGAGGAACATGTACTAGGGTGTATGTGCGACTCGTTTATATTATAAGTTGATACCCAAAAATGAAAAGTAATTCGACAGTATAAAGGGATATATATGGATGAAGGAACTTCATTCCTTCTTTCAAAAACTATATAAATTCCTTTTTTGGGTACAAAGTTTATGGTTTCCTTTGGTGCAAATCCAATTACCTTAATTTCAGTAGAGAAGCAATTCTCCTTTGGTAGCAAAAGGTTATCCATTAAGCGGAGAAAATCCTAAAAAAAAAATGAGGACCCAATCTTGCAAGAACGGACTAAAAAGGTAAGCTAACTTAGCTAACTTTCCTACTTAAATACCGTTACTTTATAATTAGATCGGGTTGTGAAAGATCTATTACTTTATTGAATAATGAATGGGTAGAGCCTCAATAATGTAAACTATACAAGTTCACAATAAATAAAATTTATTCAATTTAGTGAAGGGCTCCGGTGTATAGAAAAGACCTCACCGTTTCAGAAGAAACCATAGAAACGAAGGAATCCCACTATTTATTTATCGAGTTCTATTTTTTTTTATTAACTCTATTTATCGATACATAGAAATTGAAACTTTCTTATGTCTTTCTTATTTTTGTTTGGTAGTCAAATAACTAAATAATAAAATAAAAATTGTGGTTGGGAAGGTTATAGTCGCAAAAGCCATTGGGATTTTTATTTTATACATTGGAAAAATCCGTTTCCATACCTTTTTTCATAAATAATTTTCGTAAATAAGGAAGAATATACAATATTATATAAACATTACAGAATAAATATATGTAAATATATAAACACAAAGATATAATAATATAATACACATATAATATTAATTAATTAATAAACATATTAAAGATATAATAATAATGTATATAAGAACATATATATATCTAATATACCATATCAATATTACAGAAGACAATTAATAAATTAATAAAGAATAATATTAATAAATCCTAGTAGTAAATAAAATAGACGAACGAATAAGACAATCACCAAAACAAAGAAATACTCAATGACCAGAATTAAAAGGGGCTCTATAGCTCGGAAACGTCGAACAAAAATACGTTTTTTTACATCACGTTTTCGAGGGGCTCATTCAACACTTATTCGAACTATTAATCAACAGGCAATCAGAGCATTTGTTTCAGCTACTCGGGATAGGGATATACAAAAGAGAGATTTTCGTCGTTTGTGGATCACTCGACTAAATGCAGTAAGTCGTGAAAAAGGAGTATCCTATAGTTATAGTAAATTCATACATGATTTGTACCATAACCAATTACTTCTTAACCGTAAAATACTTGCCCAAATCGCAATATTAAATAGGAAATGCGTTTATATGATTTCAAACGAGATTCTAAACATAAAGTAGATACTGGAAGAATTCAAAAAGAGTTCCCGGAGAATGAACTCCGGGACAGTTTTTTCTTATTTATTATAAAAAATGATAAATAAAGAACTTAAATCTAGATTCGCGTCTTTTTAGAGCAAAACACTAATTCCCATTTTAGTTCTGTTAGAACTGATTGCAATTCTCAATCAAGTCCAATAAGTCTATTTATTTATTTTTATTTAGTGATTTATTTCGATTACTTTGATATTTCTTTTGTTTATTTTGATTTCTAGCTTTACTAGTTCGCTTGGTCGACTCCCCTCTTTCAGATCCTTTCCTTTTCATAAAGGGTAACAAAGATAAAATTCGAGCTTGTTTAATCGCAAGAGTAATTAATCGTTGTTGTTTTAAGGTCAATTTATTCACGCGTTTCGATAATATTTTTCCTTGTTCACTAATAAATCGACTAATTAAGCTAATGTTTCTATAATCAATTCGATCCCCCGATTTAATCGGGGGCAAACGCCTACGAAAAGATCGCTTAGATTTCATAAAGGGTCGCTTGGGTTTATCCATAATTTGTTTATTCCGTCTACTGAAATATACGAATAGAATTTGTTTTGAATTAGAATTAAGTTTCCTTGTCAATTCAGACTAAAAATGTTGTTTTATTTTCCCACTACTTTTTAAAATACCTATTTATTTTTTAATTTCTACATGAATCGTATGTTTGTAACAACGGCGACAGAATTTTTTCAATTCTAATCGATTGGGTGTATTGTGCCGGTTCTTTTGAGTAATATATCTAGAAATACCTATTGATATTTTAATTTTATTACCACCGGTTTGTAAACAACTGGTACATTCCAAAATTACGGGTCCTCGTACATCTTTCTTATTGGTCATGAATCTCCTTTTATTTTGTTTTATTTTGGTCAGTCAAATTTTTAGGTTATTGACTAATGCCACCCCTAGAAGTATTAATAGAAGAGTAATTTAATTGACCTTGTAATTGACCTTGAGCCCAAACCTTGAATCCCTCTTTTTTATTTATCTTTCCTTTCGTTTATCTTTCCTCCGTTAATCAAAGAAAAGTGAAGGAGGGAATTTTTACGTATACTGAAGTGGTCCTTCTATATTTAAGTATGTTTGATGGTACTTCTAGTCTTCTTCATGCCTTGCTCTATAAAGTCAATTAAATAACTAGAATTAAAAAAAGGGGAATGTCAACACATCCGGGAAAAACCGATTTATTTCTATCAATAGACCTGCTAAAGCTCCTAATGAGAGCGTAATTATTACTGGTGCCGCAGAGAGATATGTTTTAAAATATCGCATCAAAAAACCTCCTTTCCTTTTAAAATTGATTTTTACTCAATAGTTATAGTACATATATTATCAGATCTAGATGTAGGTAAAGGCCCCACCTTTTATTTTTTTTTGTATAAATTATAAATAAAGAAGGATATAGAAAGATCGAAAACTATAATAGATAACAGATATATAAAGATTATACAACTAATGAAAAAATGAAATTATGCGACTTATTTTATAATCAATTATGCCCTATTCTCATATATTGGATAACATTTGAAGGGATGTAGCGCAGCTTGGTAGCGCGTTTGTTTTGGGTACAAAATGTCACGGGTTCAAATCCTGTCATCCCTACTTAATAAACGCTCTCCTTTGAAGAGTAAGAGATCATCTAGCGAAATCGCTTCAAAGGAGGCATACTCTAGGGTTGGAGTAGTATTAGAATATTAGTAATACTAGTTTCTAATACAAGTCTAAAAATCTTTGGAATTCTACTTACGAAAAAACTCTATATTCTGATAAAAAAGCGCTCTTAGTTCAGTTTGGTAGAATGTGGGTCTCCAAAACCCAATGTCGTAGGTTCAAATCCTACAGAGCGTGTTTTTTTATTCTCGACTTAATTATTATTAATTAATAAATAATACTTCACTAGATTCCGTCATGTGAACAGCAATCCAAAATTTCATCCTTGGGGATGAAAGGGAAGAGATAAAAAAACGATCTATTCATTAATTATGAATTAAAGTTCTAACTTATCCCCACGCCTGTATTGTAAATATGCAGTTATTAATAAACCTGCCAAAGTAATAGGAATTATACCTAATAGGATTCCCAATATAAAAACTTCCATTATTCCATTATTTGTGTTAAATAAAAAAAAAAGTGATATCTATATCAAAATATTCATAGAAATTTACATGAATCTAAATAACCAATATTTTATTATTTTATTTTATTAAAAGCAATTTATAATTAGTGCAACAAGTAACTGAAAGTAACTCTAGACTAAACAGAAAAAGAAGCCCCTAACAGATTTTATATTAATGAAGATATTCTTTAATTTCAATTTTAAATAATTCGTATCTTGCTCAAACCAATAAAAAGAGCTGAGGTTAGAGTGAAAGCTGCCACGAGAAAACCAAAATAACTAGTTATAGTAAGCATGATAGAGGCTACTTTTAATATCTTGTGTTTATAAATGGGACATATGTTTATAAAGCATTTACCGAAGTCTATTTTTTTAGAGAAAAAAGGATCTAAATTTTAAGCTTTGGTTACTGGACCAAAGAATTATTTCATGTTCAAATATTTGAAAATCCATAGGAAAAAGGAAGGGGTATATTAAGATTACATAAAAACAACCGCTTCTCCAACCAACGAAAAAAGGCAGGTTTTTTGATAAATCGCGCCTCTATTTCATTTCATTGAGTCAAGGGCTTTTCTTTTCTATTGAATTCTATTCAATAAAATTGAATAGAACCTTATTTTACGTTAATAGTGAAAGAGTCAATAAATAAATAAAAAATTGAGCACTTACTTTCAATTTAAAATGCGTTGCTGCGTCAGAAGCAGGATGCTATACTGATTGGGTATACTCTCAAGAAAAGACGCCCTCGGTACAATATTGATAATATAAAAAATAAAAAAGATGCTATTAAGGAATCGGCACTTTTAAAATGTACAAGAATATGCGGAGTTCAATATGTCTGGAAACACAGGAGAACGCTCCTTTGCTGATATTATTACTAGTATTCGATATTGGGTCATTCATAGCATTACTATACCCTCTCTATTCATTGCGGGCTGGTTATTCGTCAGCACCGGTTTAGCTTACGATGTGTTTGGAAGTCCACGGCCAAACGAGTACTTTACAGAGAACCGGCAAGGAATTCCATTAATAACTGGCCGTTTTGATCCTTTGGAACAACTCTATTAATTTCCTAGATCGTTTTCGTAGGAGGTCCCAATGACTATAGATCGAACCTATCCAATTTTTACAGTACGATGGTTAGCTGTTCATGGCCTCGCTGTACCTACTGTCTTTTTTTTGGGCTCAATTTCCGCAATGCAGTTTATTCAACGATAAATTGAATGATCAAATTACTCCGAATTATAGAGCTATGACACAATCAAATCCAAACGAGCAAAACGTTGAATTAAATCGTACCAGTCTGTACTGGGGATTATTACTTATTTTTGTACTTGCTGTTTTATTTTCAAATTATTTCTTCAATTAGGATTAATAAAAGAGAATACCTCAAAGCGATAGGCATTCTCTTAGCCCAATCGGAAGGATCTCATATTATAATTATCCATGACTGTTTATGTCTCTAGCATGACCACGTTATGAAGTGTGAGGGGTAAGTGGGATCAATGACCCATACTACTGGAAGGATTCCTCTTTGGATAATAGGTACTCTAACAGGTATTGTTGTAATAGGTTTAATAGGTATTTTCTTTTATGGTTCATATTCTGGATTGGGTTCATCCCTGTAGTAATCGGATCAATTAAGTTCGAGGTATAAAAGAGTCTTCAGAACTCAACGTGATTTGCTTTTAAATCACGTTGAGTTCTGAAGACTCTTTTATTCACAAAATAAAAAAAGTTTTTTTCTATAAATCTCAGTGATTTATTCAGAAGGCCTGGTCTCTATTACCGTATAGATTGATATTTTCATTTGAGTACTTTAAGTACAAAGAATAAAGTGCTAGGCTGCTATAAAAAATATAGATCTTAAGTTCGATCATTTCATTTTATATATTCTATTATTATATATTATATAATTATAATAATAGAATATATAAAATCTTTTTTCTTCATTTTCAAAATGAGGTATAAAAATACGCCTCAAAACTAGAAACCAATACTCTAAATCTTGAACCAATATTATATATACCTCCTCCCCTTACTTTCTCTTTTTTCCTGTATTGATAAAGTAAAAAGAGGAAGACGCAAAATCTATTCTAATTTACTTTAATTTTTACTTTAATTTGAAATAGAAAACTATGAAATAGAGAGTTATGCCAAAAATCTTCTTTAAAATATAAAAGTAAAAATAGACATACTATGATCTATGACCGGAAATTCCCAGCAGTTAGTATAAAATTTGGCAAATATAGTATAATAGTATAAAGATATTAAAGGTTTTTGAGAATTTGACTTTAATTTAATTATATATTATGGATAACACTGAATCGTCTATTATGGATAACACTGAATCGTCTATTATGGATAACACTGAATCGTCTCTTTTTAGATTGCTAATGCTACAAGTCTATAAATTCATTTCGGACAATTGAACTTTTTCAAACTGTTTTTTTTTCAGAACCAAAAATATTTGTGCCACAAGAACAGACGCCAAAAATAACAAAAGTCCTTGGACACGTAATGGATCTTGAAGTACTATTTCCGCGTCTCCCTGACCGAATCCCCCCACATTAGGATTATTCGTTAATGGTTGATCAAATTTGATATCTTCCCCTTCTGAAACAAGAAGTTCTGGTCCAGGAGGGATAATATAGATCACTTGACGACTATCCAATGGATCCGTTATGGTTAGCTCATAACCCCCTTTTTCTTTTCTTATTATTTTGCTAACTCTACCTGTTGCTGTAGCATTATAAACAGTATTGTTACTCTTGCTACCGTCGGGATAAATTTGGCCTCTTCCCCTGTTTCCACCCACATATATAGGATATTTTAAGAAATGAGCATCTTTATTAGTAGCAGGATCGGGAGATAGAATGGGAAAGGTTATTTTACTATATTTCTGACCAGGAACAGGGCCCACCACAACAATATTTTTTTTCGAGGGTCTATAGCTCTGAAAAGACAAATTGCCTATTTTTTCTTTCATCTCGGGAGAAAGCCGATCTGTAGGGGCTAATTCAAAACCATCCGGTAAAATAAGAACAGCCCCCACATTCAACCCCCCTTTTTTACCATTGGAAAGAACTTGTTTAAGTTGCATATCATAAGGAATTTGCACTACTGCTTCAAATACAGTATCTGGAAGTACCGCTTGCGGTACCTCAACCTCCACGGGCTTATTAGCTAAATGGCAATTGGCACATACAATACGGCCAGTTACTTCTCGTGGATTTTCATAACTCTGCTGTGCAAAAATAGGATATGCATTTGAAATGGATGTCAGAGTTATGATATATAACATGATCAATGCGGAAATCAATCGAGTAATCTGTTTATTTATCCAAAGAAAATGATTTCGAGTTTGCATAGTCGAATCGTTGATTGCAAAATTGATACAATAAAATGGGGTAGGTCACTAGTATAGTTTGCTACCCAGGATTCTGCTATTTGATGGAATAAAATATAAAAAAAATAGTTCTATAAAATAAGTAATGAAGTAATATTTTTAATGCTTCGCTTATTTACAATAGAAAAACAGAAAAAAATTAATCTTCAAATTGAATTATGAATCCCATAGAGTCTTCAATCATTCATTCAATGAATGATAAAGAACTACAAGTGACGGAGAAACACGATTTAAATAACGGAAAACCCAATATTTAAAAATTGTATCTAGAATGACTGGAAAGGTGCAAACAAGACCAGAGATAATTAAATCATTATCACAAAATCCCAAATCTTTAGAAATAAAGGTAATTATAAATTCCCAACCGCGGGGTGAATGGAATCCGATACATAAATCAGTTAATAAGAGAATGCAAAATACTTTGATTGTGTCGCTTAAGTTATATAAGAATTCCCGAGCCCAAGAGTTCAGAAGACTTAGGTTTTCATTACGCAAAATAGCAGAAACACTTAGAATAAAAAAACAGATTAGATTTGTCGCTAAACGAAAAATAAGATGGATATCACTATATTTTTGTATCTTTATTAATTGAATTGCTTGTTTATGGATTCCTATAATAAATTCTTGTGGGTGTGTCTCCACGTCTTTTTTAACTATTTCGTCCAATAATAGAAATTCCTCGAATTCAATAAATTTTTCCAGAAGACTCTTTTCATTAATATTATTGAAGAAACTTTCGGATTGCCTAGTAGTCCACCAATTAGTAATCCAAGATCCCAGACATTTATTCAATAAGAAATAAATCCACCAGGGCAAAAAGACTACAAATGCAAGATATAAAAGAGGAGTGAATACTTTATTTTTATTTTTCATGAACCCACCATATATGAGTTTTTACTTTTACAAGGTATAAGGTATATTAAAGTATGTATTGATTTTTGTTGTGATTTTTTGGCCAGTCTTTGAATCTAGAAAGAATACAGATGAAATTCAGATATCCGATACAAATCTTTCAATTAAAATAAAAAGAAAAAAATTACTGAATGTTTAGATATTTAAATATTTAGAATGAAATAGTAAGCAATAGAATACTTAAACTTCCTAGGGGATTTGCTTGTGCTAATAAAAAACTGCCTGGTCAATTGGCTAATTAGTATTCCTGAGTCTTAGTAAAAAATGCAATTGGAAAAATAAATAGAAAATATATAAAAATAGAAAAAAAGTAACTGAAAAGAGGTGTAGCCCCCTTCTCAAAATACTTCAATCGGTACACGCAAAAAATAGGCCAATTCTGAAGCTTTTTTTTCAATTTCTCCCGGGGTGAAATTCTCATTAGTACGAGTCAAAGGAATAGCCCTCTGGCCTCGGATGTCCATATAAAGGACACGACGAGCATAAATACCTTCTTTCACTTCTATTCGAATAGACCTTATATCTTTTATATTGAATCGGAGGAAAATGCGCCGATTTATTCCAGGGAATCCCCAACGAAAAATACAAAAAATTCCCCTTTTTCTATCGAATTGATCATAACCACTACCAACATTCCATAAAATAGTACACCACAAATACGAGCTAATAAAAAGACCCGCAATTCCGTAGAATGACATGACTATTCCTTGTGGGAAAAAAAGAATTTGCTGGGCTGAAAAAAAGGATATCCAATTTATACCAAGATAACTGGAAGTTCCTACTAATAAGAATCCCAATGAACCTAAAAAAAGAGTAAAAGCCCAACCTAAATTACTTATTTTTCTAGACCCAGGTCTAAGTTCGATCCATATATGTTTTGATTGCCAACTCATATTACATCCGATTTTATTTTATTTTATTGGAATTAAGAAAAAAACCATTAATTAGGAACTTTGCTATTTCAAAAGTAATTCTCATCAAACGAATATTTGTTTGATGAGAATCTAGCACTAGTTTGATGTAAACCTTTAGGGGTAATTCATAAACTTGGTTAGATAGAAAAAAATAACGCCTTAAGTCAATATGATTCCACAGATCTTCCTGTTATGATACAAAAAAAAGCAACTTACAAAAAAGGGAGGATCTCAATATATAAAATATCTAAAAATTTTTATTTTTCTTGAACAGTAATAAATAAATAAAACGTTGCAATTGCCGGCAATACTAAGCCTACTAATGGTATAAAAAGAGACGGAAAGTCACTCATAGAAAAGGTATTTTTTTTACTATATTTATTTGTATCTGTGAGTTTTTATCTAACTATTTATATCAATCTAAAATCAATATAATTATTTTCTTTCACTCAAAGTTCAAATTCATTTGAACTTTGAATGAAAGAAAGTGCCCCGGTCATGAAACGTAAATAACTCACTAATAACGCTTTTTAGAAGATGACGTGGTACAATTAAGTCAAATGAACCCTTCTCAAATAAAAATTCAGCTTCTTGTGCCTCGTCAGGTATGGTTTGATTTAATGTTTGTTCAATTACTCTTTTGCCTGCAAATGCAATGTAAGCATTAGGTTCAACAATGATAATATCCCCTAACATACCGAAACTCGCTGTTACTCCACCAGCTGTAGGAGATGTAAGGATTGATATATAAAATAATCTTTTCTTCGATTGATAATTGTATAAAGCAGATGATATTTTAGCCATTTGCATCAAACTTAAACTTCCTTCTTGCATTCGCGCACCCCCGGACGCCGACACTATAATCAGAGGCAAAAAATTTTCTGTAGCGTACTCAATTAAACGGGTTATTTTCTCTCCGACTACGGATCCCATACTACCCCCCATAAACTTAAAATCCATAACCCCTATTGCTACAGTAATACCGTTGACTTGGCCTAGACCTGTTTGAACAGCTTCGGTTAAGCCTGTTTCTATTTGATAAAAATCAAGATCCTCTTCATAAGAGTTTTCATAATTAGAAAATACTTGATAAAAGTATTTAGAAGGGTCTTTATAAGGGTATTCCGACGATTCTTCAGAAGAGTCTTCTGAAAAGTCTTCATAAGGGTATTCCAACGATTCTTCAGAAGAGTCTTCTGAAAAGTCTTCATAAGGGTATTCCGATGATTCTTCAGAAGAGTCTTCATCAAATTGAATGGGGTCCCGAGAAAGAATGTCTTCATCGAAAGGAGCCCACGTTTTCTCATCGATCAAAAAATCAATTCTATCTGAACTACTCAGTTGCAAATAATCTCCACATTCTTCACAAATATACTGTTTTAATTTAATAAGTTTTTTATAATATAATGTATCACAATTTTCGCATAGAAGCCACAAATGGTTAAATTTAGGATATTCTCTCCCAATGTGAGTTTGTCTACTTGAACTCTCGACTTCGCTCCTATTGCAGCTTTCACCATCAACAACGGACTCATTACTGAAACTGTCAGTACTATCATTTTCATTAGTAGTGATAGTAGTTCGCTCTATTTGCAACTTAATAGAATTTTCAACGGACTGAGCAATCTCAATCTGAGAGTTAGATTCGTTACTCACTTCATTCATTTGAGTGAGATTGCTTGAATTCGAAGAAAGATAAAAAGGTTCACTAAAGAAAGAGTGAGGATTTTTTGTTTCAAAAATATAATTTTCAATATTAAAATAGATGCAATAATTATTTCCAGTACTATCGCTAACTAGAAAAGTGTCATCTTTGATGACACTTTCACTATAGTTTAACTCGAAGACAGAATCAACATTACTGCAACCGTAATTGTCACGATCCTCCCAAGTCTGAATGTTTTCAAACATATCTTGCTTCTTCGTATCTTCATTTTGCCTGCTATTTTCTTCAATAGGACGGCTAACACCATCCATTGATTGAGTTAGCCCCCATCCACGTTCAAATTTCTTATCCAATGAATTATCCCCCCACATTTCCATAATTTTTGCCCCTTGTTTTTTGCATGAAAATACAATGCATGAAAATACAATAGAAAATAAAATAGCAATACATGGAATAGTCGTTTGATATAAAATATTCCTAAACTCAAAATAAAAAAACACAAGTTCTTTTTGAACAACTATCAGAATAAAAAGAGAAACCCAAGCATTAAGGCTATTGCCTAAAATAATGGGTATGAGTATCCAAAAATGGAATTGCCTTTTATATAACTCTACCCCAATTACCAAATTTAACTATTTGTTCTTGCCTACCTATACCCAAATATAAATAAGAAGTTCATTAATATGTATAGATATCCGGCTCAATCTGTTTACTTTTTTTAGTATTTGAGTGATTTTAGTAAAAGATTGGGCCGAATTTAATTGCAATTCAGAAGAGAAGGGGGTTAGTAATTGCTTGAATTCCCTCTACCCATTCCCGAATAAGTTATCTGTATTTATCTCCTGCAGGAGCCTCCTTAGTATATCTTTCTTTCTTCTCATTTGGATCTAAGGTATCCACTGGTTTAAAGTCAAATTGAATCTCCTTCCATACCTCACAAGCAGCAGCTAGTTCAGGGCTCCATTTACTAGCCTGTCGAAGAATTTCATTGCCTTCCTGAGCAAGATCATGTCCTTCGTTACGAGCTTGTACACATGCTTCGAGAGCGACTCGATTCGCTACGGCACCAGGCGCATTACCCCAAGGGTGACCTAAAGTTCCTCCCCCAAACTGTAGTACGGAATCATCCCCAAATATCTCGGTTAGAGCAGGCATATGCCAAACGTGAATACCCCCAGAAGCCACAGGCATAACACCGGGTAAAGAAACCCAATCTTGAGTGAAATAAATACCACGACTTCGGTCTTGTTCAACAAAATCATCGCGTAATAAGTCAACAAAGCCCAAAGTCATCTCTCTTTCCCCTTCTAGTTTACCTACTACAGTACCCGCGTGAATATGATCTCCACCGGATAGCCGTAACGCTTTCGCTAGTACGCGGAAGTGTATACCATGAGTTTTTTGTCTATCAATAACTGCATGCATTGCACGGTGGATGTGAAGAAGGAGACCATTATCACGGCAATAATGAGCCAAAGAAGTATTTGCAGTGAATCCCCCTGTTAAGTAGTCATGCATTATAATAGGAACTCCCAATTCTTTAGCAAAGAAAGCTCTTTTTAGCATTTCTTCGCATGTACCTGCAGTAGCATTCAAGTAATGTCCTTTTATTTCACCTGTCTCAGCCTGGGATTTATAAATTGCTTCGGCACAAAATAAGAAACGGTCTCTCCAACGCATAAAGGGTTGTGAGTTTACATTCTCATCATCTTTGGTAAAATCAAGTCCACCACGAAGACATTCATAAACCGCTCGACCGTAGTTTTTAGCGGATAACCCCAATTTGGGTTTAATAGTACATCCCAGGAGAGGACGCCCATACTTGTTCAATTTATCTCTCTCAACTTGGATGCCGTGAGGCGGACCTTGAAAAGTTTTAGTATAAGCTGGAGGTATTCGAAGATCTTCGAGACGTAAAGCGCGGAGTGCTTTAAAACCAAATACATTACCTACAATCGAAGTAAACATGTTCGTAACAGAACCTTCTTCAAAAAGGTCTAAAGGGTAAGCTACATAAGCAATATATTGATCTTTTTCTCCAATAACACGCTCAATGCGATAGCATCGGCCCTTGTACCGATCAAGGCTGGTAAGTCCATCGGTCCACACGGTTGTCCATGTTCCAGTAGAAGATTCCGCAGCTACCGCGGCCCCCGCTTCTTCAGGGGGAACTCCAGGCTGAGGAGTGACTCGAAATGCTGCCAAGATATCAGTATCTTTGGTTTCGTAATGAGGAGTATAATAAGTCAATTTGTAATCTTTAACACCCGCTTTGAATCCAACACGTGCTTTAGTCTCTGTTTGTGGTGACATATATTCCTCCTTATAACTCATAAATTAATAATTCTGACAACAAAATGATCTACTCGACCTAAATTCTGCGTTAATTTTGCTTTTGGTCGGAATCGTTCACAAAATTCCTCCCGAGTACTCAATATTATCTATTATCAACTAAATCATAATTTTTTATTTTTAAACTCAAAGCATTTGAGTAATTTTTCAAATGCATCAATATTTTATACTCTTTTGTATATCTAGTGCAACCCAGTTTTTCAATTTCACTTTTTTTACACTACCTCTCTAACCTAATAAAAAAATCAAAAAAACTAATGGGATAGAAATAACAAATTCTAATGAAATACTTTTGAAATACTTTCCCAATATTTTTATTCCTCCACTTTAAAATAATTTAACTATTTCAGTTCCTTAATTCAACAAAAATTAAATTTATTAAATTTTAATTTATTGGATACTGGATAATATAAAAAAATACCAAGAAAATCCCCCCTTTTTTCTTATTACATTTATTGAATTAATCTTCCGCTTGCGGGCAGTGATTTGTAATTTGAAAAGTTTTTTAAATTTTTTTTTTATGGGAAGCACTCCTACGACTTCTGGTTCTGAGGTTTCCTCAATTGAAAAAAAAAATATAGGGCATATCGTCCAAATAATTGGTCCGGTACTAGATGTAGCTTTTCGCCCTGGTAAGATGCCTTATATTTATAATGCTCTAGTAGTTCAAGGGCGAGACAGTAAACAAACGAACGTGACTTGTGAGGTTCAACAATTATTGGGAAATAATAGAGTTCGAGCTGTAGCTATGAGTGATACAGATGGTCTAATGAGAGGGATGGAAGTGATTGATACGGGAGCTCCTATAAGTGTCCCGGTCGGTGGATCAACTCTGGGACGAATTTTCAACGTGCTCGGACACCCTGTTGATAATTTAGGGCCTGTCAATACTAATAAAAAATCTCCTATTCATAGATCTGCGCCCGCCTTTATAGAGTTAGATACAAAATTATCTATTTTTGAAACAGGAATTAAAGTAGTAGATCTTTTAGCCCCCTATCGCTGTGGAGGAAAAATAGGACTCTTCGGGGGAGCTGGAGTGGGTAAAACAGTACTCATTATGGAATTAATTAACAATATTGCCAAAGCGCACGGAGGAGTATCCGTATTTGGCGGAGTGGGTGAACGTACTCGCGAAGGAAATGATCTTTACGTGGAAATGAAAGAATCCGGAGTAATTAATGACCAAAATATTGCAGAATCCAAAGTGGCCCTAGTTTACGGTCAGATGAATGAACCACCAGGAGCTCGTATGAGAGTTGGTTTGACTGCCCTAACTATGGCGGAATATTTCCGAGATGTTAATGGGCAAGATGTACTTCTATTTATTGACAATATATTTCGTTTCGTCCAAGCGGGATCAGAAGTATCCGCCTTACTGGGCAGAATGCCTTCTGCTGTAGGTTATCAACCGACCTTGAGTACAGAAATGGGTTCTTTACAAGAAAGAATTACTTCCACCAAAGAGGGTTCCATAACCTCGATCCAAGCAGTTTATGTACCTGCAGATGATTTGACTGATCCTGCTCCTGCTACGACATTTGCACATTTAGATGCAACTACCGTACTCTCAAGAGGTTTAGCTGCTAAAGGTATCTATCCAGCAGTTGATCCTTTGGATTCAACGTCAATGATGCTGCAACCTCGGATCATTGGTGAGGAACATTATGAAACTGCGCAAAGAGTCAAGCAAACTTTACAACGTTATAAAGAACTTCAGGACATTATAGCTATCCTTGGGCTCGACGAATTATCCGAAGAAGATCGTTTAAACGTGGCAAGAGCACGAAAAATTGAGCGTTTCTTATCACAACCTTTTTTCGTAGCAGAAATATTTACAGGTTCTCCAGGTAAATATGTAGGTCTCGCTGAAACGATTAGAGGATTTCATTTAATCCTTGCTGGCGAATTAGATGGTCTTCCTGAACAGGCTTTTTATTTGGTAGGGAATATCAATGAAGTTACCGCCAAGGCAATTAACTTAAAAACTTAGAAATTTAAAAATAGGGAAGGATTTGAATAAATGAATTTAAAACTTTGTGTACTGACCCCTAATAGAATTGTTTGGGATTCAGAAGTGGAAGAAATCATTTTATCCACTAATAGTGGGCAAATTGGAATATTACCCAATCACACACCTATTGCCACAGCTGTAGATATAGGTATTTTGAAAATACGCCTTAACGGCCAATGGTTAACGACGGCACTGATGGGGGGGTTTGCTCGAATAGTGAATAATGAAATCACTGTTTTGGTAAATGATGCTGAAAAAGGTAGTGAGATTGATCCCCAAGAAGCCGAGCAAACTCTTAAAATAGCAAAAGAGATTTTAAAAAAAGCTGGAGGAAAGAGACAAAAAATTGAGGCAAATCTAGCTCTACGCCGAGCTCGAACACGGTTAAAGGCGATCAATATTCTTTCCTAAAAAGCCGCTCTTTTAAAAATAAACGAATCTCTATTCAAAAGGATAGGTCACAAACTTATTAGATATCTTAGTGGATGGTATCTAATAAGTTGTTCTACCTACTATTGGATTCGAACCAATGACTCCCGCCGTATGAAAGCAGTACTCTAAACCGCTGAGTTAAGTAGATATTTTTTTATGCTTCAGAAAATAAAATAAAATCCCGCCCATCAATATAAATTCAATTTATTATAAATATTCTATTCCGGATAAGCAATGCCACTCAAACTTCTCAAATATTTTGGTTTGGACATTTTTCATATAATTAATAATAATAATAATGTGAATGAATCCTGACAATAAATTATTTACATCAAAAAATCGTAACTACTAAGGTAAATAACTTTTGAAAAGAATTTTTTTTTTTTTTATTAGAAAGAGCAAAATTTTGATTAAGATAGTTGCAAGTTCCGATGTTAGTTAATTGCTATTATGATTTCAAAGATTTCAAAAAAGGCCGTTTTACATATGTCAAAGCCAGCTATCGGAATCGAACCGATGACCATCGCATTACAAATGCGATGCTCTAACCCCTGAGCTAAGCAGGCCGAACTTGAATATACACGATAATTAAATATAAAAAAACGTGGGAAGATTTCATTCTTATTTAGAATTTTATATCTTTTATTTGAAATACTGATTAGAATCTCATATTGATAATCTTTTTATTTATTACTTTGAGTAAACCAAAAATAAATTTATTTGAATCTTTGAATGTACTTTATTTTTTATCTAGCTAAAAAATAAAAGAAGAGAAAACACTCTCTCATGAATGCTAATGAATGGAATTTTTGAAGCTAAATGAAAAAAATGCGTACACGAGATGCCCCCCATATACGGGGGATCAACATAAAAAAAGGGGATATGGCGAAATTGGTAGACGCTACGGACTTAATTAGATTGGGCCTTAGTATAGAAACTTACTAAGTGATGACTTTCAAATTCAGGGGAACCCCGGAATTAAGAAAAGGGGCAATCCTGATCCAAATCCTTTTGAAAAAACTTAAAGGATAGGTGCAGAGACTCAACGGAAGCTGTTCTAACAAAAGGATTTGACTCTATTAAAGTCAACTAACTACTTCAATATTCATTGAATTTATTGAATCATTAATTCCATAATAGATTCTGATATTTCTATTTTACGAACCAAACTTCTGAATGGGACAAGAATAAAGAGAGAGTCCTTTTCTACATGTAAATACATACAAAAATGAAAGTTTTAGTAAGAGGAAAATCCGTCGACTTTAAAAATCGTGAGGGTTCAAGTCCCTCTATCCCCAAAAACCTAGTAGATTCCTAGCCTGATACCCTCCCTTTGTGTTTTTAGTGGTGGTTGGTGAAAGTTCAAACTAAAGTGTAAAGGTCCTTTTATTATAAGTTATAATAAGTTATAATAAGTCTTATTCCTGTGATCAATTTCAAGAATTGAATTCAAAAGTAACTTTAATTTTGAAGTGAAAATAAAACTCAATAACAGGACTTTTCTAAAAGTTTGTAATCCGCTTTTTATCTTTTGATTGATATAGAATTGTAGAATGTAGAATTTATATAGATATATATCCCATGACCTAATCAAATGAGTATCTATCTTGGGAATGAGTCGGGATAGCTCAGCTGGTAGAGCAGAGGACTGAAAATCCTCGTGTCACCAGTTCAAATCTGGTTCCTGGCATAAGATTTCTTTATCTATCAAATATCATATATATAACATAAAAAAATAGATGGGTAGAGTTTCGTAAGGTTTTATTAAGGTTGTATATTGCTATTTATTCTTTATTGTTCAATTTGAACATTTCAATACCAAACGTTATATAGAAACTAGGCTTTGCTTTTATCATCCATATTATTATCTCAATTCATTTTTATATTAAAATATATCTACTTTAAAGATTTCCGTTAGAATCAATATCAAATATTATAGAAGAATATAAAATATATCATTTAAGATCTAGATGGGTTAAATATGAAATATAAGGGTTCTTTTAAAGTTAAAAACTATATGAAATCATAAACATAATAAACAACAAAGGCTTTATTTATATTAAGATTTATCTTAAGGAGGTACTAGATGAACAATTGGGAGGATAACTTTTGGATTGTTTAACGGAGAGCGATACTTATAAATAAACTGATAGTGACACTAAGAAAGTTAATTCTAGTGATACTAGGAGAGAAGATAGTGATAGAGATAATGACACAGATAATTCTAGAGCGACGAGGGAGGGGACTTATTGAAATTAAAAATAAAAAACCGGAATATTTTTTAGATTCATGCACCCGAGGACACTTCATTCGTTTTTTGGTCCGCCAAGAACTTTTTGTAAAACTATTTTTAGAATTGTTTGGCCCGGGCCCGGGAAATTTTGGACTTTTACTTGTAACTAGTAGCAATAGCAATCAATATATAATAAAAAAAACCTATTTTTAAAAATCCCTCTTCCTAGTTTCATATACTTATCAATTTACGTGAAGTTATAAGATGAATAATCAATAATATCAAATGAAATAAACAATAAAGCATCATAATAGAATATCAGAGTACACAGCAATAATACATATGAAATACATATGAATTGAAATACTAAACAATAATATAAAAATAAGGAGTATTTATGTCGCGTTATCGGGGACCTCGTTTCAAAAAAATACGCCGCCTTGGGGCTTTACCAGGGCTAACTAATAAAAAGCCTAGCGATATACGGGATCTTAAAAACCAATCCCGTTCCGTGAAAAAATCTCAATATCGTATTCGCCTAGAAGAAAAACAAAAATTGCGTTTTCATTATGGTCTTACAGAACGTCAGTTAATTAACTACATTCGGATTGCCGGAAAAGCCAAGGGGTCCACAGGGGAAGTTTTACTCCAATTACTTGAAATGCGTTTGGATAACATAATTTTTAGATTGGGTATGGCTTCTACTATTCCTGCAGCTCGTCAATTAGTTAACCATCGACATATTTTAGTGAATGATCGTATAGTCAATATACCCAGTTATCGCTGCAAACCTCGAGATATTATTACGCCGAAGGATAACCAAAAATCTGTAGGGGATCTTTTTCAAAATTATCGCGAGGAATTACCAAACCATTTAACCATTCACCCAGCGCCGTATAAAGGTTTAGTAAATAAAATAATAGATACTAAATTGGTCGGTTTGAAGATAAATGAATTGCTAGTCGTAGAATATTATTCTCGTCAGACTTAAATCTAACGAACATAATAGAGGTTACTCCGACTTTTTTCGGGAAAGTAAATTAACTTAAAAGCTAAATCCGGGTTTGATGCTACTTTATTACAGCTCTGTCTCAGAGATAAATAAAAGAGCCAAGGGTTACTAGATTAATTACTAGGGTTTAATCCTTAGGTGATAGTCAATTCGGTAAAGGTACGGAAAGAGAGGGATTCGAACCCTCGGTAAACACAAGCCTACATAGCAGTTCCAATGCTACGCCTTTCAACCACTCGGCCATCTTTCCTATAGAAATACTATGTCTAAAAATCCGAGTGAGTAGCGAATATTTTATATTCCTGATTTTTAATTTTTAGAATTATTAAATTAGTATGACCAATATATCAAGTCAAAGCAAATTTTGAACAAATTTTGTTTTGGAAAAAAAGACTCAGATTAAAAAAACCAAGGTTTTCTTCTGTCTCTTGTTAGTGAGTTTATTTTCATCCTAGAAAGATTCTTCTATATATCTATTTTTCAATATATTTTATGTTATTTTGTACTATTGTATTTGTACTCTAAAATTCTGTTTATGTGGGCCCACACGAGCAGAAGAAAATGAAAGAATGGATTTCTACCTATGTCTAGATCTCAAATAAATGGAAATTTTATTGATAAGACCTTTTCAATTGTCGCGAATATCTTATTACGACTAATTCCGACAACGGCAGGAGAAAAAGTGGCATTTACCTATTACAGAGATGGTGTGATTTGATTATTGATTTATCATTTCTTTATTTTTTTATTTCATCTTGAATAATTTTTCTAAGTTTTATGAGAAAGACAGACACGTTAAGTTATTGATTAAGTTATTGAAAAAATCTCCGCTTATTGAAGGTGAAGTTTTTATTCAATTTAACAATTCCTTCTGTCGTGTAATCCTCGATTAATGTAACCTAAAATGCTAGATTTCATTTATAAATTCTAGTATTGAGCGGAAGGTTAGACCTATAGGTTGCACTGGTAAATCCTATTTTATTAGTGCTAATTAGCAACATAGGGGAATAATCACTACATCTAGGAATCAACAAAATGAAAACTTTGTTTGAAAGAAACCGCTCCTTTTTGTGCTTTGGAGTGAAAGAATGGTTGCGAAAACAAGCATCCATCTCGTTCGTATGTGGATACCTTTATAACTATCGAAGGCTGTTGAAGTGACTAATTTCCGGAAATTAGCAGGCGTTGAAAACAAATAAATGATTGGGAGGTTTTTATGATTTCTACATATCTGAAAAAAAAATAAGTTTGATGATAGGAAAAGGGGTCTTACAGGAAGGTTGGCTAGAGATTTCTTGTATAAACACTAGCTCTACTCAGTTGATAATCAGAATATTTATATTTTTTAGATTTTCTTTTTTTTGATTACATGCATTCTCATTATGCACATAAGGGAGGAGAGGAGCCGTATGAGGTGAAAATCTCATGTACGGTTTTGAAACGGAGATTCTTTTTTTTATTAAATTCATTACTAACGACCGTAACGGATGTCGGCTCAATCCGAAGGAAAATATGCGGAAGCTTTACAGAATTATTATGAAGCTATGCGACTAGAAATGGATCCCTATGATCGAAGTTATATATTGTATAATATAGGTCTTATCCACACAAGTAATGGTGAACATACAAAAGCTTTGGAATATTATTTTAGAGCACTAGAACGAAATCCATTCTTACCACAAGCTTTGAATAATATGGCCGTTATCTGTCATTACGTGCGACTATCCCCACTATAGAAAGGACAAAAAAATACTATAAAAAAACAGAGACTTCCTACATATGCATCGTATAAAACAACGATTTTTATCAGCTGTAGTAAATAAGGAAACTTCATAAAATTCAAAATACAGAAGAAGTCTAGTCACTTTATTCTATGGATAAAAAGGTTTTAATTGATAGAATCTAGAGGAAGCACCGTAAAGATGAAATTGCGAGGTTTTTGACCAATACAATAATACCTGCGGACATATGTCATGATATGATAAAACCCTATTTCGTGATATAAAATAAAAATGAGGAATCAACTTATGTAATAAAGTTGATCCGCTAAAGTCTTAAGCAGCGGTGTAGGATCAGATCCCAAAGAGCGTAATTCTTTATTTTTTTTAAGTAACTTTTTTATCAAAGATTCTATATCTATATATCTATCTAATCAAGATAAAAATGGATGAGAAACCGAGATAGTTACCTTTCAGAAAATTATAATGATAGTGAAAATCATTAAATTTGTTTGATTCTTCTAAAGGTCGGAAAAGAGATAAAACAAGACGAAATTTATTTTGAATCCAAATTTCAGTTTGAAACTCGTGTAATGAACTTTTTTTAGTGAACCTGAAAAACACTAAGATCCATTGAAGATCCATCTTAATGAAAACGGAACCTCTAAAAGAGTTAGTTTTTGAGCCGTATGAGGTAGGAAACTCTCAAGTACGGTTCTAAGGGAAGGAGTTTATCGACCTATTCCGACCGGGGAGAACAGGCTATTCAAGAGGGAGATTCTGAAATTGCAGAGGTTTGGTTCGCTCAAGCCGCGGAGTATTGGAAACAAGCTTTAGTGCTTACTCCAGGTAATTATATAGAAGCCCATAATTGGTTGAAGATCACGGGTCGATACGAATAAAAAAATGTACTCTACTTTAGCCTTGCTTTCTTTGAACAATTTATTCTTTTATTGAATTCTATGCCTTACTAAGTGTTCTATGTCATTTAGTATTTTGGAATACCAAAATATACTTGTTTTCTTTTTATCATAAATATGATAAAAAGAAAACAAGTATTAATGATTACTCGCATCAGTTCAAATAGGGGTAAGAGCACAATTCAGATCTTCTAGGCAAAAACTCCATCTAAGAGTTTCAAAAAGCCATTTTACGTAAAAAGGTCCGCTGAGCACTTAATATATCTGTAATAATAAATCTGTAATAATAAATCTGACCACTTGTCCCGTAGCAACTTTTATATCATAATTGCTTTAGATAAAAATAAACCAAAGGTGAAATTAGCGGGTCTCTTTTTATATGTTGTCCGTAAAGAAAATAGGAGGACTCCATGATTATTCGTTCGCCGGAACCAGAAGCCAAAATTTTGGTGGATAGGGACCCTGTAAAAACATCTTTTGAGGAATGGTCCAAACCTGGCCATTTCTCAAGAACACTAGCTAAAGGTCCTGATACTACCACTTGGATCTGGAACCTACATGCTGATGCTCACGATTTTGATAGCCATACTAGTGATTTGGAGGAGATATCGCGAAAAATATTTAGTGCCCATTTTGGACAACTATCTATAATCTTTCTTTGGCTTAGCGGTATGTATTTTCACGGTGCTCGTTTTTCCAATTATGAAGCGTGGCTAAGTGATCCAACTCATATTGGGCCTAGCGCCCAAGTAGTTTGGCCGATAGTAGGTCAAGAAATATTGAATGGTGATGTGGGAGGGGGTTTTCGAGGAATTCAAATAACCTCTGGTTTTTTCCAGCTGTGGAGAGCATCTGGAATCACTAATGAATTACAACTCTATTGTACCGCAATAGGTGCATTGGTCTTTGCAGCGTTAATGCTTTTTGCCGGTTGGTTTCATTATCATAAAGCAGCTCCCAAATTGGCTTGGTTTCAAGATGTAGAATCTATGTTGAATCATCATTTGGCGGGTCTACTCGGACTTGGTTCTCTCGCTTGGGCGGGCCATCAAGTACATATCTCTTTACCGATTAACCAATTTCTAAATGCTGGAGTCGATCCTAAAGAAATACCACTTCCTCATGAATTTATCCTGAATCAAAATCTTATGGCTCAACTTTATCCCAGTTTTGCCGAGGGAATAACCCCGTTTTTCACCTTAAATTGGTCAAAATATGCCGATTTTCTTACGTTTCGGGGAGGAGTAGATCCTGTAACTGGTGGTCTATGGCTGACCGATATTGCACACCATCATTTAGCTGTTGCTATTATTTTACTTATCGCGGGGCATATGTATCGTACCAACTGGGGCATTGGTCATGGACTAAAAGATATTTTAGACGCTCATAAGGGTCCATTTACAGGTCAGGGCCATAAAGGTCTATACGATATCCTAACAACATCATGGCATGCTCAATTATCTATTAACCTAGCAATGCTAGGCTCTTTAACTATTATTGTAGCTCACCATATGTATTCCATGCCCCCTTACCCATATCTCGCTACTGACTACGGTACACAATTGTCATTATTCACACATCACATGTGGATTGGTGGATTTCTTATAGTAGGTGCTGCCGCTCATGCATCCATTTTTATGGTAAGAGACTACGATCCAATTAATCGATACAACGATCTATTGGACCGTGTCCTTCGACATCGTGATGCTATAATCTCACATCTGAACTGGGTATGTCTATTTCTAGGCTTTCACAGTTTTGGTTTGTATATTCATAATGATACGATGAGCGCGTTAGGGCGTCCTCAAGATATGTTTTCAGATACTGCTATACAATTACAACCTGTTTTTGCTCAATGGATACAAAACACCCATACTTTAGCACCAGGTACAGCAGCAAGCACCAATTTTACTTGGGGGGATATAGTAACAGTGGGTGGTAAAGTAGCTTTGGTACCTATTCCATTAGGAACCGCGGATTTCTTGGTCCATCACATTCATGCATTTACGATTCATGTGACAGTCTTTATACTCTTGAAAGGTGTTCTATTTGCTCGCAGTTCCCGTTTGATACCGGATAAAGCAAATCTTGGTTTTCGTTTTCCTTGTGATGGACCTGGAAGAGGGGGTACATGTCAAGTATCGGCCTGGGATCATGTTTTCTTAGGCCTATTTTGGATGTACAATTGTATTTCGGTAGTCATTTTTCATTTCAGTTGGAAAATGCAGTCAGATGTTTGGGGCAGTATAAATGATCAAAGAGTAATAACTCATATAACCGGAGGGAACTTTTCCCAGAGTTCTATTACTATTAATGGGTGGCTTCGCGATTTCTTATGGGCACAGGCCTCCCAAGTAATTCAGTCCTATGGTTCTTCATTATCTGCATATGGCCTTTTTTTCTTGGGTGCTCATTTTGTATGGGCTTTTAGTTTAATGTTTCTATTCAGTGGACGTGGTTATTGGCAAGAACTTATAGAATCCATAATTTGGGCTCATAATAAATTAAAAGTTGCTCCTGCTACTCAGCCAAGAGCCTTGAGCATTGTACAAGGACG